GAATATATAGATACCGACTCTATTACATGGTCACAAAAGAAAAAAAAGGATAAAACTATGTCGTATTATGATATGTATAGTAATAGTAATGGGGGAACATGGGACAAAAAATAAATCCAATAGGTTTCAGACTTGGTACAAGCCAAGGTCATCATTCCCTTTGGTTCGCACAACCAAAAAATTATTCTGAGGGTTTGCAAGAAGATCAAAAAATAAGAAATTATATCAAGAATTATGTACAAAAAAATATGAAAACATCTTCTGGCGTCGAGGGAATTGCACGTATAGAGATTCAAAAACGAATCGACCTGATCCAAATCATAATCTATATGGGATTTCCAAAAATATTAATAGAAAGTCGACCCCGAGGAATCGAAGAATTACAGATGAATTTACAAAAAGAAATTAATTCTGTAAATCGAAAACTTAACATTGCTATCACACGAATTGAAAAACCTTATGGAAACCCTAATATTCTTGCAGAATTTATAGCTGGCCAATTAAAAAATAGAGTTTCTTTTCGCAAAGCAATGAAAAAGGCTATAGAATTAACTGAACAAGCGGATACAAAGGGAATTCAAGTGCAAATTGCAGGACGTATCGACGGAAAAGAAATTGCGCGTGTTGAATGGATCAGAGAGGGTAGGGTTCCACTACAAACCATTCGAGCTAAAATTGATTATTGTTCCTATACAGTTCGAACAATCTATGGGGTATTAGGCATCAAAATTTGGATATTTATAGACGGGGAATAATAAACCTTAATTTTCTTTTGCATTCTATCCAGCGATGGAACAAAAAATAATAAATTCGTTTCTTCTTTTTCTTTTCTGTTCAATAAAAAAATGAACAATTATAATTCTATAGGGTTTAATAAAAATTCAATTAATCTTTTGATAAAATTGCTATGCTTAGTGTGTGACTCGTTGGTTTTTTTAGGGTTAGTATAAAAAAAAGCCCCATAGTATAAACAAATAACTATAGAAGTAATAACCAACTCATCACTTCGTATTATCTGGATCCAAAGAACCAGTCAAGATATGATATATTGTTCATATTGTTGTAGCAACTGAAATCTTTTTTTATTAAAAAATTCTGCTTCTAAGTCGTCAATCGAAATAAAAAATAAAGGGTATGGATAAAAGGAAGGATGAGAGAAAGAAAGAAAAAGTATATTAATGATATATAATTCCAATATGTAAGGTCTATGAGTCATCTCAGAAAAAATCTGTGTAATAAAGCATCAATACGGGTTCCTCATTAAACGGATCTGCTCATCGAACAAAAAATAAAGAGCTTCGAGCCAATAAAGACTAAGAATATTGACTCAAGAACTAATAGCTCCATTGTATAATTCAGACCTAACCATTAAGTAAGAAGCGATGGGAACGATGGAACCTGTGAATTCAAAAGATTCTAGTGAAAATTCATTCGAATGATTCATTGATCGGGATGGCGGAACCGGCCAGAGACCAATTCATCTATTCGGAAAAGTTATGAACTAATGATAGAACTGAAATAGAAATGGAAAGAGTAAATATTCGCCCGCGAAAACTTTATTTTCTTGGATTGCTAAATTTGGGTCAATCCAATACGATAAAGAATAAAACAAAAGAAAGATTCGTTTTAACATTCTAAAATAGATAAATATAAGAAAAAAGAGTTATTTTATATATTTAGTTATTAGTTATCTATACAAATACAAACAAGATATACAAATTTATATATAATAGATTTGATTTGATCTAGATTAAATGAAATCCATGATTCAGTATATTACTTACTTAAATACATGTATATCTTAATTCAAATTATATTATATCTGAATTGAATTCGAAATATTTAATTAGAATTTATTTTATTCGCGAGGAGCTGGATGAGAAGAAACTCTCACGTCCGGTTCTGTAGTAGAGATGGAATTCAAAACAAACCATCAACTATAACCCCAAAAGAACCAGATTCCGTAAACAACATAGAGGAAGAATGAAGGGAATATCTTCTCGAGGTAATGCTATTTGTTTTGGTAAATACGCTCTTCAGGCACTTGAACCCGCTTGGATCACATCTAGACAAATAGAAGCAGGTCGACGAGCAATGACACGAAATGCACGTCGCGGTGGAAAAATATGGGTCCGTATATTTCCGGATAAACCGGTTACAGTAAGACCCGCAGAAACACGTATGGGTTCAGGTAAAGGCTCTCCCGAATATTGGGTAGCTGTTGTTAAACCAGGTCGAATCCTTTATGAAATGGGTGGAGTAACAGAAAATATAGCCAGAAGGGCTATTTCAATAGCAGCGTCCAAAATGCCTATACGAGCTCAATTCATCATTTCGGGATAAAAAAGAAATAGGCCTTAAAAATCGGGGGTGCAGTTTTTTTTTTTTTTTTTTTTTTTGACAAAAAATATTTCTTTTTTTCTTCGACCTTTGTATTGTAAAAAACAGATAAAAAAAATGATATGATTCAACCTCAGACCCATTTGAATGTAGCAGATAACAGCGGGGCTCGAAAATTGATGTGTATTCGAATCATAGGAGCTAGCAATCGTCGATATGCTCATATTGGTGACGTTATTGTTGCTGTGATCAAAGACGCAGTTCCAAACATGCCTCTAGAAAGATCAGAAGTAGTCAGAGCTGTAATTGTCCGTACTTGTAAAGAACTTAAACGTGACAACGGTATGATAATACGATATGATGACAATGCTGCAGTTGTGATTGATCAAGAAGGAAATCCAAAAGGAACTCGAGTTTTTGGTGCGATTGCCCGAGAATTGAGACAGTTCAATTTTACTAAAATAGTTTCATTAGCTCCCGAGGTATTATAAAATAAAATGAGACCGCGATATGGTTATAGTAGGGTATTTAAAAGAATAAGATTAATTTAGTAGATTTTGTCTCACGTATATACCTTTCAAAATTAATATTCATAAACAAATACGTACATAAAAAAATACGTAAAAAAAAAAAAAAAGAAAAACATGTTGATTATATCCAAATTTGGAGGCACCAATAATTTTAATTAATCATGGGTAGTGATACTATTGCTGACATAATAACCTCTATACGAAATGCCGATATGTATAGAAAAAGCGTGGTTCGAGTAGCATCGACTAATATCAGCCAAAGTATTGTTAAAATACTTTTACGAGAGGGTTTTATCGAAAACGTGAGAAAACATCGAGAAAACAACAAATATTTTTTGGTTTTAACCCTACGACATAGAAGGAATAGGAAAAGGACTTATAGAAATCTTTTAAATTTAAAACGGATCAGTCGGCCGGGTCTACGAATCTATTCTAACTATCAAAGAATTCCTAGAATTTTAGGTGGGATGGGGGTTGTAATTCTTTCTACCTCTCACGGTATAATGACAGACCGAGAGGCTCGACTAGAAAGAATAGGCGGAGAAATTTTGTGTTATATATGGTAATCTTTCTAATATCCGAATTGAATATGAAACTTCTTATTTGTGAAAAAGAAAAGAGAAGAGGTGGGTTGTCTAATAGGGTTCTTCCTCCACAAGTTGATACTTCAAGGGGGTTTTACCTGGAATGAAAGAACAAAAATGGATTCATGAAGGTTTAATTACTGAATCGCTTCCCAACGGTATGTTCCGGGTTCGTTTAGATAATGAAGATCTGATTCTAGGTTATGTTTCAGGAAAGATCCGACGTAGTTTTATACGGATACTGCCAGGAGATAGAGTCAAAATTGAAGTAAGTCGTTATGATTCAAGCAGAGGTCGTATAATTTATCGACTCCGCAATAAAGATTCGAAAGATTAGGTGTTTTTTCAACTTCACTAGTTCGTTCGTAGGAATACGATTCAAAATCGAAAATTTCAAGAAACATCTTTTCTTCGAAGAAGTGGATTCAAAATTAAAGTAAGGAGTGGCAAATATGAAAATAAGAGCTTCTGTTCGTAAAATTTGTGAAAAATGTCGACTAATCCGTCGTCGGGGACGAATTATAGTAATTTGTTCCAACCCAAGACATAAACAAAGACAAGGATAATCAGACTCGTTAAAGACCCGATATACAAATAAGAAGGGGGATCTGTTTTGACATGAAATGGATATATCCATATATCTCTGACTCAAATTTATGAGATGATAAAATATGGCAAAAGCTATACCGAAAAAGGGTTCACGTGGACGTATTGGTTCACGTAAGAGTACACGTAAAATACCAAAGGGGGTTATTCATATTCAAGCAAGTTTCAATAATACCATTGTGACTGTTACAGATGTACGGGGGCGAGTGGTTTCTTGGTCCTCTGCCGGTACTTGTGGCTTCCGAGGTACAAGAAGAGGGACGCCATTTGCTGCTCAAACGGCAGCGGCAAATGCTATTCGTGCAGTAGTAGATCAAGGTATGCAACGAGCAGAAGTCATGATTAAAGGTCCCGGTCTCGGAAGAGACGCAGCATTACGAGCTATTCGCAGAAGTGGTATACTATTAACTTTCGTACGGGATGTAACCCCTATGCCACATAATGGCTGTAGACCCCCGAAAAAAAGACGTGTGTAGAAATAAAAATTGAAGGTATTTCAATAGCAAGAGAAACAAGAGAAATAAATGATTCAACGATCTGATCAAATAATATTATTATGGTTCGAGAGAAAATAACAGTATCTACTCGGACACTACAGTGGAAGTGTGTTGAATCAGCAGCAGACAGTAAGCGTCTTTTTTATGGACGCTTTATTCTGTCTCCGCTTATGAAAGGTCAAGCAGACACAATAGGCATTGCGATGCGAAGAGCTTTGCTTGGAGAAATCGAAGGAACATGTATCACACGCGCAAAATCTGAGAAAATATCACACGAATATTCTACGATAATGGGTATTCAAGAATCAGTACATGAGATTTTAATGAATTTGAAAGAAATCGTATTGAGAAGTAATCTCTATGGAACTTGTGAGGCGTCTATTTGTGTCAGGGGCCCTGGATATGTAACTGCTCAAGATATAATATTACCGCCTTATGTAGAA